CTTATTGAATGATAAGAAACTTATCTTAGCTTACAAGACTCAAGAAGGAGTATTTTTACGTTCTTTCTCGTCTAGATAGAGTAACTGGACTCTCATGTCATTCGTATTATGATGGGATAAAAAAGGGGGGGTTCGAGGTTTATTTATATATAATTAATTCGAGTAAATTAATATTACCCAATATGCAATGCAAAGTATCATATCCATTGGGGGATGGGCGGAGCCAATAGGATGAATCAAAAGATACATCATGAACTATGTACCGCGCACATCACTTAGATGGGCCCCGGAAAGCAAAAAATGTGGGAAGGGGCGAAAAAAATGGGAAAATTAAGAAATGAAAAGGGATCAGATTGGATTTGTACTGGATCGGAAATGATCTTTTCTATTCCTACCCCTAAACCCTCTGAACAGACTAGACTTCTGTGTCTTTCAGACAACTTCGGATATGTATGGAGTATTAACATGAGCCAAAGGAAGGATAGTAGGGACAAACAAAAAAGAAGAAGGAATATATTCCTTTGCCGATCCACAAGGGTCGGGATGTATGTTGTAGATACCTCGATGAATAACTACTAGACTATGAATGTAACGAATATGTATTGTATCCCGATCCATATTCATTTTCTCTTTGTATATATACATTTCGATACATTAACCATATGCCAGGAACCAGATTTGAACTGGTGACACGAGGATTTTCAGTCCTCTGCTCTACCAGCTGAGCTATCCCGACCGTCCTCTATACATTATCCTACTGTAGGACATGTATCTGTGTCAATTAATTTAAAGGTACTAAAGAAACATTACAAGTCCTGGGATTTCTTTTTCTTTGGATTTTTTTTAAACCTTTATTTGTAAGGGATATGAACTATGAATGATTCAATAATGGGATTCCTTGTATATCCTTGTATACAAATAATACATATACATATGTTATGGTTATGTTCGTTTGGACATATACTGCATTTAGCTGCTGAAGCAAGAGAGAAACTGCTAGGATCCGTTTGTCAAAGAGTCGAGCGAATGAATATCATATCTAATTTGGACCCGCTTCCAATTTGGAAGCGCTGGCGAAAAAAGAGGATAAATGTTTAGGTCGTAAACTAGGCATTTATTGGGGATAGAGGGACTCGAACCCTCACGATTTCTAAAGTCGACGGATTTTCCTCCTACTACAAACAAATTGCATTGTTGTCAGCATTGACAGGTAGAATGGGACTCTATCTTTATTCTCGTTCGATCAGTCATTTCTCTCCCAGCCTTATACTCTGGAGTGAATGATTTTATCACTGAATATTTTATTTTTCTTTCAAATTGGAATCGATTCAGAACACAAGAGTTATGAACTAATTATTAATATATTTCATATATATTAATAAATATAAATAAGAAAATAAAAAAAAATAAGGATTCGGGTTGTGATTAATCGTTTGATATTTCAGTTGATATTTCAGTACATAGGATCATCCCCTCAGAGTTCCGATGGATAGATTCTTCTACCAACCCCTCAACCCCATTCGTTGGAACAGCTTCCATTGAGTCTCTGCACCTATCCTTTTTTGATTCTCGCTTTCTAGGAAAGGAACCCTTGTTTTCTGTAAACAGGATTTGGCTCAGGATTGCCCATTTTTCATTCCAGGGTTTCTCTGAATTTGGAAGTTACCACTTAGTAGGTTTCCATACCAAGGCTCAATTCAATCAAGTCCGTAGCGTCTACCAATTTCGCCATATCCCCCTTTCTTTCTTTTGAGGCCGGGACCCTATTGTGATTCCATTCCCCTCTTTCCTTTCTGTTAGAACCATTCAATTCATTAAATACCGATCCGATATCGGAAAAAAGTGCCTGCTCCTATTTTTAACCCTTTCAGCTCTACCAGACCAGTGTTTGGTTCAATCAGAACCAGAAATGATTCTATCATTGATGTATCCGCAATTCAATATGGATAGCTATATCCCACATATATCTGCCTCTCCTCCGCGCATTTTCCCTGCTCGATATGAAATAGTGGAACGGTCAATATTCTTCTTCTTTTTCCTATCTTTACGAATAAAATCAGAGGAGTGCATAATCTCATTATGATCCAGATTGCATTCTTAGGCTAGATCCGTTATAACTAAATAGACTAGCTTAGCTATAATAAGCTAAGATCACAGCAGCTTACTGAACTAACTCACTATTGTATTTTTATGTTATGTGAGTTGAGCCCGCTTAGCTCAGAGGTTAGAGCATCGCATTTGTAATGCGATGGTCATCGGTTCGACTCCGATAGCCGGCTTTTTCCTATCGATGTTTGATCCATGATTGATAATGTCTCCTTGAGATAAAGGAATAGTGAAAAGACTCTTCCCTTTTTTCTTCCAAATCTCGGGTTCCCGATCTATTATGTCTATGTCGCAGGAACTTACATTCCAATTCAATTATGAGTAAAAAACTTATTGGAGCAGTTGTATCTCTATAGAACAAATCGTGGGATACTTACTTACCATATATACATATATACAAAATAATACGGGTATTGATACAATTCATCTAATTTCTCTTTTTAGCATTAGCACTTCAGTGGGTTTCGCTTTGTTTATCGTTTAGTTCAGTCTTAAGGTTTATCCTATTCTTTAAAATAAGGAGTCTTTATGTCTCGTTACCGAGGACCTCGTTTTAAAAAAATACGCCGTCTGGGGGCTTTGCCGGGACTAACTAGTAAAAAACCTAGGTCCGCAAGTGATCTTAGAAACCAATCCCGCTCTGGGAAAAGATCTCAATATCGTATTCGTTTAGAAGAAAAACAGAAATTGCGTTTTCATTATGGTCTGACGGAGCGACAACTACTTCGATATGTTCGTATCGCTGGAAAAGCAAACGGTTCGACGGGTCAAGTTTTACTGCAACTACTTGAGATGCGTTTGGATAACATTCTTTTTCGATTGGGTATGGCTTCAACTATTCCTGGAGCCAGGCAATTAGTTAACCATGGACATATTTTAGTTAATGGTCGTCTAGTGGATATACCAAGTTATCGCTGCAAACCCCGAGATATTATTACTACGAAGGATAAACAAAGATCCAGAGCTTTGATTCAAAATCATATGGATTCATCCTCCAACGCGGAATTGCCAAAACATTTGACTCTGCACTCATTGCAATATAAAGGGGTAGTCAATCAAATAATAGATAGTAAATGGGTCGGTTTGAAAGTCAATGAATTGCTAATCGTAGAATATTATTCCCGACAAACTTGAACCTAAAATACCCAGCAAAGGTTCGGACAATTTTGTCCCTTTTTTCGCTGAAAGAAGTAGAGGGATTTGATCCGGATTTTGATCCCATTCACGTATCGCAAATGGATCAGCAGTGATATTTTCATTCACTGTCCGCTCTTTTCTTCCCCCTCTTTTTGTTCTTTTCCTTTTACGTATCACAGCACAGTAATTAGGAATAGAAAAAAATCTCTATAAAGAAAAGAAGGGTCTTTCTCTTCTCTTAGAATAACGGTATCAATTGGTATTTGATACATTGTGTGGTTGGTAACGTTGGTGAATTAGATGAGGATACGGAAAGAGAGGGATTCGAACCCTCGGTAAACAAAAGCCTACATAGCATTTCCAATGCTACGCCTTGAACCACTCGGCCATCTCTCCTACATAACCTTATCTTATTAATTATGACCCAGAAACCAAGTGAATAGCGAGTCACTCATATTATTTAGTACAGGTACGACCGATCCATTATCATATCAAACTTTTTGTCAAGGAACGATCTTCCTTCAAGTTTCGAGGGATAAAAAAGAAAAACGTATTCATCCTTGTCAAGACGACGGACGCTCCCATCTTATTGATATTTGATTTCTACCGGATTAAACCAACGGGTTGGAATGAATCAACCGATGGATCCTTTCCAGTTTCATTTCAGATTTTTCAACAATAATCCCTCCCATGAGCTATGGATCTATTACAAATTGATGAATCATCTCATGGATTTTCATTCTATAATCTTATGGTGTCTACACGCTATGCACACAAAATGGATAGTTATCCTTACCCCATTTTTATCATGGAATGCTTATTCCATTTTTTTATTATCATAATGAAATCCAATTTGGGTTAGGTTATGATAGGATAGGTTATTGTTTATTATATTAGTATTAGAATCCGTAGAAAAAATTCCTTGATTCTTGCATTTCAATGAAATAGCTAATAGTCTCATTGGTATACTACTAAATTGGAATCGAAAATCCAACCGTATTCAAATAGTTCCTTATTGATCCCTTCCCAAAAGTACTGAGTAAAAGATCCACATTTTTTGATTTTATAATTAGTTTAATTAGTTATTAGTCTTTTTTTTTTTATGTCATTTCGTATCGTACAATTCCTTTGTTGTGGGATCATTTACCCGCGAGGGGTAATGAGAAGAATTATAAAATGGATTGCAAACTATGCCTAGATCTCGGATAAATGGAAATTTTATTGATAAAACCTCTTCAATTGTAGCCAATATCTTATTACGAATAATTCCGACAACTTCGGGAGAAAAAGAGGCATTTACCTATTACAGAGATGGTGCGATTTGATTCCTTTTTTCTTACTTACCACTCTATTTAATTTATTCTTATTCTTACAAAAAGAGACACGATTCGGTATGGAAAGAAAAAGATTGGTAAAAACCTACGCTTGGTGAAGGTGAAGTTTGGAGATAGAGCAATCCCTTCTGTCGTGTATCCTCGATTGATGCAACCTCAGATGCTTCAATTGTCCATTCTAGTATTGAGCGAAAGGTTACACCTATAGGTTCTGTATTGCATGTCAATTCTACTGTAATAGTGCCAATAGGTGGCATAGGGGAAGAAGCACTACACCTAGGAATCAACAAAACGAAAACTTTGTTATATAATTCCCCCTTCTTCTTATCGGGATCGGGACTACCAAGAATGGTTAGGACAACAAACATCCATCTCGTTCGTACTTTGGATACCCGTATAACCATCAAAGATCGTTGAAGTGACTAATTCCTGGAAATAGGGGGCGTTAAGAACAAAGAAATTGCTGGAGTTACCATTTTTCTCTAAGAAAGACCAACATGTTTGGTATTAAGTAAGAAAAGACCTCTTGCAGGAAGGCTGGCTAGAGATTTCTTGTAAAAACACTAGCCCCTGTCAGTTCATAAGGAAAATATTTAAATCTTTTTGGTTTGATTCCATGGATTATTTCCCTTAATATTATATTATGCGCAGAAGGGAGGAGCCGTATGAGATGGAAATCTCACGTACGGTTCTGGAACGGAGATTCTTGGAATGAACGACCGTAACGGATGTCAGCTCAATCTGAAGGAAATTATGCGGAAGCTTTACAGAATTATTATGAAGCTATGCGACCAGAAATTGATCCCTACGATCGAAGTTATATACTCTATAATATAGGCCTTATACACACAAGTAACGGAGAACATACGAAGGCTTTGGAATATTATTTCCGAGCACTAGAACGAAATCCATTCTTACCACAAGCTTCTAATAATATGGCCGTGATCTGCCATTACGTGCGACTATCTCTACTATAGAAATAGAAAGAAGGAAAGAAAGATCAAATCCGCTAGTATTAAAACCTCCTATTGCTAGTACTAGGAAATCTAAGGAGAAACAAAAAAAAATAGGCTTTCTACATATCCATTGTCCAAAGGGGAACGATTTTTAGAAGCTGTAGCAAAAAAACAGACTTCATAGAAGCCGATATATGAAGAACTAAGTATAGCCCATATACTAGATTCTATGGATAAAGGATCTAATTGATAAAAGAAGCACCGTAAAGATCAATTATTGAGGTTTTTGGCCGATACAATAAGACCTGCTTACTTATGTATGTCATAATATGACATAAAAGTTAGGAATCAACTTATGTAATAGGGTTGATCCACTAAGGTATTGAGCAGCGGTGTAGTATCAGATCCCAAGGAGAGTAAGTCCTTTTTTCTTATCGAAGAAAGTCTTTTTCAAAGATTCTATATGAATTTCTAGACGAAACCGAGATAGTTAACTTTCAGAAAACTCTAATGATAGAGGGAGATATCTATGCTTCATTCTTCTGAGAGTGGGAGAAGAGATAAAACTGATTATTGATCCAAATCGGAGTTTGAAACTCATGTAATTAACTTAACCTCTTCAGGTTATTTGATTTGGCTAATCCAAGAAGGGATAGATCTCCGATAAATCTCATTAAGCTAGATACGGTAGATTAAGAAAGATGTAACGCCAAAAAAGAGTTGACTGCTGAGCCGTATGAGGCAGGAAACTCTCAAGTACGGTTCTAAGGGAAGGAATTGACCTACCTATTCCGACCGGGGAGAAGAGGCCATTCGACAGGGAGATTCAGAAATTGCGGAGGCTTGGTTCGATCAAGCTGCTGAGTATTGGAAACAAGCCATAGCGCTTACTCCAGGTAATTATATTGAAGCACAGAATTGGTTGAAGATCACAGGGCGGTTCGAATAAGAACACTTTCTTTTTGAATTGAATTCACTTAAATTGTTTGTTGGATCCATCAAATAGATTGTTGCCCCGGGGGAATCAATAGAGGAATTTCATTATATCCCTTCTAAGATCGTTCTTTTTATTTCATTTGGTACCTTATAGGGGTAGACGATATATGCATATGGCACAGAATCTCTTCCTTTCTCTTAGCGATTGCTAACTAATCAAAAAGACGTCTAAAATCGATATCGGGATATTTCTTATCTTAGTCATTAGTAATGACTAATGAGAGATCTTGTGATTTGTAATGGCGTAATACGTTGCATGTAACGTAGCATACAAGTAGACCCATCTAGGCACTCATACATCGAAATATGAGTAGACTAGGTTGGGCCAAAAAGTCGTTTTTGGCTCGCGTCGGGAAGGGATTTACAAAAAAACGGTCCGTTGAGCACCTCATAGATATGTCATAATAGATCCGAACACTTGCCCCGGATAGACTTCCATATCATAATTGCTCATAATTGCTCTAGTGAATAACTAAGGAAAATTGTGGGGGATAGAAAGGAACTAATCATAAATATATATTTCTCAGAGGTTCACTAATTACTTTACTGTTTGTTGGCGGGTCTCTTCGTATGTGTTGTCCGGAAAGAGGAGGACTCAATGATTATTCGTTCGCCGGAACCAGAAGTGAAGATTTTGGTGGATAGGGATCCCATAAAAACTTCATTCGAGGAATGGGCCAGACCCGGCCATTTCTCAAGGACAATAGCTAAGGGCCCTGATACTACCACTTGGATCTGGAACCTACATGCTGATGCTCACGATTTCGATAGCCATACCAATGATTTGGAGGAGATCTCCCGAAAAGTATTTAGTGCTCATTTCGGTCAACTATCCATCATCTTTCTTTGGTTGAGTGGCATGTATTTCCATGGAGCCCGTTTTTCCAATTATGAAGCGTGGCTGAGCGACCCTACTCACATCGGACCCAGTGCCCAGGTGGTTTGGCCGATAGTGGGTCAAGAAATATTGA